AAAATATTATTTATTTGACACAATTAGTTCAAGGGAAATATCTAAATCCATGTCTTATTATTTTCAATAATCCATACTTGTAGCAATAAAATCCTACTATTCCTCCTCTAAGTGATAAACGATTGATTACAAATATCTATTATATATCTTTTCTATAAAGGACCAGAAATACCTTGTTTACGTATCATTGGAAAGTGCATTAACATAAATACAGCAGTAAGAAGCGGCAATACAAAAGTGTGTAAACTATAAAAACGAGTCAAGGTGGACTGTCCCACACTAGCACTTCCGCGCAATAATTCTACCAAAGGTGATCCTACTACAGGAATAGCATCAGGTACACCCGTTACAATTTTCACCGCCCAATAACCAACTTGGTCCCAAGGTAATGAATAACCAGTTACACCAAAAGAGGCGGTCAATACTGCCAGAATCACACCTGTAACCCAAGTCAATTCACGAGGTTTTTTAAATCCACCAGTGAGATACACACGAAAAACATGTAGAATCATCATTAGGACCATCATACTTGCCGACCATCGATGAACTGATCGGATTAACCAACCAAAGTTAGCTTCCGTCATTATGTATTGAACAGAAGCAAAAGCTTCAGTAACAGTCGGACGGTAGTAAAAAGTCATAGCAAACCCCGTAGCTACTTGTACTAAAAAACAAGTAAGCGTAATTCCCCCTAAACAATAAAATATATTGACATGGGGAGGAACATATTTACTAGTTATATCATCAGCAATCGCCTGAATCTCGAGACGTTCTTCGAACCAATCATAGACTTTATTGAGATAGGCGAAAATCCCCCTCTCAGAACCGTATATGAGACTTTCATCTCGTACAGCTCAAGTAACAACACCCAAATAAAATAATAGTCGGATATGTAATAGAAAGTTTGAAACTTCTTAATCTTTCCGATTCGATCTTCTATAAATGTATGAAAGAAGAAAAAAATCCGAAAACTTTTCTTTGTGGTGATAATACCAAAATTCAAGTCGGCTCAATCGTCTTTATGTTGATTCTTACGGGCCTCTTGAATCCTCTCTTTACCTATTTCTTTTTCTTTAATTTGTTTTTGTCTTTAATGCTAATGTAGCTTTTTCCCTTTCTTTATTATTGAATTGATAGGAATTTTCTTGTTACGACCCTATGAATTGATTAAAACCTCAGATTCATACTAGAACCACGGTGATTCAATAAAAAACCATAAGTTAAGCCAAGGATTCCCTGAGTAAGAACCATTGGATCTTCACGTATTCCATAAATTAGAAAAAAAAAATGACTAAAAAAAAAAAGAAAAACCTTTCTTTTTTCAAACTGTTTGAAATTTTTTTTGGAGTCCGGACACGAGGTCGAATATTAAGTATGAATCATAGTTCAAATATTTCTTAATCTAGTTCATATAGTTCGTGTTCCGGATACTCGAATAAATATCCGACGAAGTAGAACCATCTCTATCAAGGTGACAGACCTATTCTCTGTACTATCAATAGAATCAATTATAACAAGTCACACACTCATATTCCGGAAATACAGAAAGAAATAAATTCCACGATCGAACTACCAAAATAGAATAGGCCAAAATCAGAGTTCTAACTGATTCATTTTTTATTCAAAACTAGGACTTTGTGGTTCTTAGAGATTTAATTCATTGAAATTCCATCCAATAACACGGAAGAATTATAAATCTCCAAAATAATAGATAGAAATACCGCAAATAGAGCCATTGCGACACCCATCAAAGGAGTCGTTCCCCATCCCGGAGCTACTTTACCATATTCCGAATTCAATGGTTTTAATAAACTCCCTACAGTAGTTTGTCTTGGGCCCGATCTAGAACTGTTCTCAACAGTTTGTGTAGCCATAAATCCTATTGTATTCATTGAGATCTGTTGACTTTGTATACCATTCCGTTGTAAATAAACGATCTTATGATAGATCCGTTGAGGTCTTGAAATTATATGAAATTATATAATCATAATGGAAACAGCAACCCTAGTCGCCATCTTTATATCTGGTTTACTTGTAAGTTTTACCGGGTACGCCTTATATACCGCTTTTGGGCAACCTTCTCAACAACTAAGAGATCCATTCGAAGAACATGGGGACTAGTTGAAGTAATGAGCCCCCCAGTTTTGGGGGGCTCATTACTTCAATTGAGATAATGAAAAATCATTTCACCTTTTTAGTTGGAACTTTAGGTGGTTCTCGAAAAAAGATAGCGAAAAAAATTATCCCTAAAGTCGAAACTAAAAGGAATGTATAAACCAATGCTTCCATAAATTCGATCGTGGTTTACAATTATAGCTTCCCTACCTGTTTGTATTTTTCCTTTTTTTTTTTTTTCTTTTTTTGGAGAATCATCTCGAAAGAGCAAGAGTCAAAAAAGCGGTAATTCAAACTTACTCCAGTACACTATTATGTAAAATTCCCTCCAAAAAGAAAATCGAGACAAAAGATACCAAAGCTCTTGTATCAGACTGTCTGTCTT